TATTGAAAATACCGGTGTAAGTGAAGACCCGATTCTAAATGATATAGATAAAAACACTCTTAGTCGGAGCGATAGTGACAATTCTAGTTACAGTAATGTTGATCATTTAGTCGGCGTTATAGACATTCAGAGTTTCCTCTCTGATGATACTTTTTTAGTTAGGGATAATGATAGGGATAGTTATTTCATATCTTTGGATATTGAAAATAAGATTTTTGAGATTGACAATGATCATTCTTTTCTAAGTGAACTAGAAAGTTCTTTTTCTAATTATAAGAATTTGAGTTATCTGAATAATGTATCTAATAGTGACGATCCTCACGATGATCCTTACATATATGATACTAAATATAGTTGGAATAACCACATTAATAGTTGTATTGACAGTTATTTTCGTTCTCAAATTTGTATTGATAGTTACATTTTAAGTGGTATTGTCAATTATAGTAACAGTTACATTTATAGTTACATTTTTGATGAAAGCATAACTAGTAGTGAAAATCAGAGTTCAAGTATAAAACCGAGCCTGGATGATAGTGATTTAACTATAACAGAAACAGAAAGTTCTAATGATCTAGATGTGACTCCAAAATACAAGCATTTGTGGGTTCAATGCGAAAATTGTTATGGATTAAATTATAAGAAATTTTTTAAATCAAAAATGAATATTTGCGAACACTGTGGACATCATTTGAAAATGAATAGTTCAGATAGAATCGAACTTTCGATTGATCCAGGTACTTGGGCTCCGATGGATGAAGACATGGTCTCTCTGGATCCCATTGAATTTAATTTAGAAGAGGAACCCTACAAAGATCGTATTGATTCTTATCAAAGAAAGACAGGATTAACTGAGGCTGTTCAAACGGGCACAGGTCAACTAAACGGTATTCCCTTAGCAATTGGGATTATGGATTTTCAGTTTATGGGTGGTAGTATGGGATCGGTAGTTGGCGAGAAAATCACCCGTTTGATCGAATATGCTACCAATCAATTTTTACCTCTTATTTTAGTATGTGCTTCTGGAGGAGCACGCATGCAAGAAGGAAGTTTGAGCTTGATGCAAATGGCTAAAATATCTTCCGCTTTATATGATTATCAATCAAATAAAAAGTTATTCTATGTATCAATCCTTACATCTCCTACTACTGGTGGGGTGACAGCTAGTTTTGGTATGTTGGGGGATATCATTATTGCTGAACCCAATGCCTACATTGCCTTTGCGGGTAAAAGAGTAATTGAACAAACATTGAATAAAACAGTACCTGAGGGCTCCCAAGCGGCTGAATATTTATTCCATAAGGGCCTATTCGATCCAATCGTACCGCGTAATCTTTTAAAAGGCGTTCTGAGTGAGTTATTTCAGCTTCATGCATTCTTTCCTCTGAATCAAAATTCAATCAAGTAGAGCCTTAATAAAAATTAAAAATATAAATATATAATAAAAAAAAAAAATCATTTCTCTTTTTTGTAGAACAAGTAGTTATTTAGTTTATAGAAATCAAAGTAAAAATCCATTCTTCGGATTTGATTTTTACTTTGATAACATTTGGTAACATAAGATTTAATTGTAAAAAAAAAAAAGAGTGAATTCTTTCTTCCGCGAAATTCAAATTAGGCAAGGGGAATAAAACGAGAATTTCACGTTCCCTTCTTATGTGTATATAATTCACATATAGAAAATATAAAAGTATAGAAAGATGCAAGATTCTATATTTTTTGAGAATGTTCAGTTTTACTAAGAATCCCTAGTCCCGGATCAGATTCTAACAAATTTTTCGGGAATTTGTAAGAAACTCTTTCTTTATTTTATTCACGTTTATTAAATTCAAATTATTAGACAAAAACAAGATAATAAAAAATAATAAAAAAAGGAGATTATCATACACATACATATCTATATATTTCATGTAGAAAGATGAACAATTCTATTTCGTTAGTTCTACATTCCTTGCACTTCTTTTCTTATCTTATTCTATTTATAAATTTTAGAAATTGTTATATTTATTATTTTATTTATATATTTTATTTATATATTAATATTATGTACTTACATATACTCAATTATGTACTCACTTAGCTATACTTAGTATAATTATATATGAATTATAATGATTATACGCTACCTTTATAACAATATAAATAACAATATAACAATAACAGGTACAAATATTAAATCCAGGTATCTATTTTATGACAACTTTCAATAACTTACCCTCTATTTTGGTGCCTTTAGTGGGCCTAGTATTTCCGGCAATTGCGATGGCTTCTTTATTTCTTCATGTTCAAAAAAACAAGATTTTTTAGATATAGATATGATAGGGCCAAATCTTATCTATTTTTTTTTTTTTTTTCAAGACTTAGACCATAATACAGATATTGATTTCTTAGAATAAAATATGTGATGCAGTTTCCCCTGAACATAAGCTATTATGAATGCGTAAACATGATATATACATAAATGAATTATAGCTATTTGAAAAAAAATCGGGATTGGGGCGAATGTCTGAAATGTAAAGTAAATGTATCCATATGTAGATATCTATAGGGAATCATACGAAGTGGATCTTATTATTTTAGATCTAAGCAATTCGATGAATTACTCCTAAAAGTTCACATCGGAATAGTGCTAGTTGATGAGAGTTACTTCGGAAACACACAAAAAAAGTAAAATTCATTTGGGTTATTCTCTCAATTTCAATAAAATGCAACTAGATCTAGTATGAATTGGCGATCAGAACATATATGGATAGAACTTATAGCGGGGTCTCGAAAAACAAGTAATTTCTGCTGGGCCTTTATCCTTTTTTTAGGTTCATTAGGGTTTTTATTCGTTGGAATTTCCAGTTATCTTGGTAGGAATTTTATATCTTTATTTCCGTCTCCACAAATCATTTTTTTTCCACAGGGGATCGTGATGTCTTTCTACGGGATTGCGGGTCTCTTTATTAGCTCCTATTTGTGGTGCACAATTTCATGGAATGTAGGTAGTGGTTATGATCGATTCGATAGAAAAGAAGGAATAGTGTGTATTTTTCGTTGGGGATTTCCTGGAAAAAATCGTCGCATCTTACTCCAATTCCTTATGAAAGACATCCAGTCCATCAGAATAGAAGTTAAAGAGGGTATTTATGCTCGTCGTGTCCTTTATATGGAAATCAGAGGACATGGGGCTATTCCCCTGACTCGTACTGATGAGAATTTGACTCCACGAGAAATTGAGCAAAAAGCTGCTGAATTGGCTTATTTCTTGCGTGTACCAATTGAAGTATTTTGAAAAATGAACTGAAAAGAGTGAATGCTTTTTTTTTTCAAAAAATTTGATATTCTGATAGAAAGAGAATTCTTTTCTTTCAAAATCCGAATAATATTCATGGGCGCCTTTGTGCATTTATTTATCGAAAGGAGGCACTTTTTTCGAATTTGAGCAAATGATATATTTGGAAACAATATCTTTATTCGCATTTGAAGTGCGAATTTGGAGTGGACTCTTTCTTATTCCATTTCTGTATTATTTCTAAATTCAAGTAATAACCACTGAATCATACAGAAAAAAACAGGGAATAGATTCATGGGCTCTATGACTTGTAATAGAACTTATCCTTGATATGAATATTAGTTAGTATCGTATGGAGTCGACGAATGAGGTGAGTTCATTAAAAATTCAAAGACGAAAAAATGGCAAAAAAGAAAGCATTCATTCCCCTTCTATATCTTGCATCTATAGTATTTTTACCCTGGTGGATCTCTCTCTCATTTACTAAAAGTCTGGAATCTTGGGTTACTAATTGGTGGGATACTATGGAATCCGAAATTTTCTTGAATATCATTCAAGAAAAGAGTATTCTAAAAAAATTCATAGAATTAGAGGAACTCTTCCTCTTGGACGAAATGATAAAGGAATACCCGGAAACACATCTAGAAAAGCTTCGTATCGGAATCGACAAAGAAACGATCCAATTGATCAAGATACACAATGGGGATTGTATCCATACGATTTTGAATTTCTCGACAAATATAATCTGTTTCGTTATTCTAAGTGGTTATTCTATTTTAGGTAATGAAAAACTTGTTATTCTTAACTCTTGGGTTCAAGAATTCCTATATAACTTAAGCGATACAATAAAAGCTTTTTCAATTCTTTTATTAACTGATTTATGTATAGGATTCCATTCGCCCCACGGTTGGGAACTAATGATTGGCTCTTTATACAAAGATTTTGGATTTGCTCATAATGATCAAATTATATCCGGTCTTGTTTCCACTTTTCCGGTCATTCTAGATACAATTTTAAAATATTTGATCTTCCGTTTTTTAAATCGTGTATCTCCCTCACTTGTAGTGATTTATCATTCAATGAATGACTGAAAAATGATTCACTGATCAAATTATAATGGTTGTTACTTTGTACATAAGCAAAACATTCAAAATTGTACTTATTCTTTCTACTCCTACAAGGAATTCTTCCTATATTCCATTAATATTTTTTTAGTAAATAGCAGAATCATAGATAGGGAACTATACTAGACTAGGGACCTACCTAATTTTATTGTATAAATTTTCGATACCAATGATTGGACCATGCAAACTATAAATACTCTTTTTTCTTGGATAAAGGAAGAGATTACTCGATCCATTTCCATATCGCTCATGATATATATAATCACTAGGACACCCAGTTCAAACGCATATCCCATTTTTGCACAGCAGGGTTATGAAAATCCACGAGAAGCGACTGGCCGTATTGTATGTGCCAATTGCCATTTAGCTAATAAACCCGTAGATATCGAGGTTCCACAAGCGGTACTTCCTGATACTGTATTTGAAGCAGTTGTTCGAATTCCTTATGATATGCAACTGAAACAAGTTCTTGCTAATGGTAAAAAGGGAGCTTTGAATGTAGGGGCTGTTCTTATTTTACCTGAGGGGTTTGAATTAGCCCCTCCCGATCGTATTTCGCCCGAGATTAAAGAAAAGATAGGCAATCTGTCTTTTCAGAA